GATTTTGCTTACTATACCTCTTGCTGTAGCATTATAAACCGTATTGTTACTCTTGCTCCCGTCGGGATAAATCTGACCCCTTCCCCGGTTTCCGCCTACATATATGGGATATTTTAAGAAGTGAACGCCCTTCTTAGTAGCAGGGTCCGGAGAAATAATAGGAAAGGTGATTTCGTTATATTTCTGACCAGGAACAGGGCCTATCACAAGAATATTTTTTTTAGCGGGGCGATAACTCTGAAAAAAAAGATTTCCTATCTTTTCTTTCATCTCTGGCGAAATACGATCGGGAGGGGCTAATTCAAACCCCTCGGGTAAAATAAGAACAGCCCCCACATTTAAGGCACCTTTTTTACCATTGGCAAGAACTTGTTTCCGTTGCATATCATAAGGAATTCGAACAACTGCTTCAAATACAGTATCCGGAAGTACCGCTTGGGGAACCTCAATACTCACGGGCTTATTGGCTAAATGACAATTGGCGCATACAATACGGCCAGTTGCTTCGCGTGGATTTTCATAACCCTGCTGTGCAAAAATGGGATACGCATTTGAAATGGATGTCCGAGTGATTATATATATCATGAGCGATACGGAAATCGAGCGAGTAATCTCTTCTTTTATCCAAGAAAGGGTCTTTCTAGTTTGCATGGTCCAATCGTTGATCCCAAAAATTTCTACAATAAAATTAGGTGGGTTCCTAGTAAAGTTCCCTATCTACCAAGCTGCTATTTACTGAAAAATTTTTACTAAAATCTAGGAGGAATCCGAATCTCTTGGATGTATAGAGAAAAGAAGTTTATAATATAAAAACAGTAAGATTTTGAATGTTTTACTTATGGACGTTTTACTTATGGACAAAATAACAAGCATTCCATTTGGATCAGCAGAACTCACGTATTGAATGATAAATCAATACAAGTGACGGAGATATACGATTTAAATAATAGAAGACCCAATATTTAAAAATCGTATCCAAAATGACTGGAATAATGTAAGCAAGGACGTGTACAATTCGATGATTATCAGTAAATCCAAAATCTTTGTAGACAGAGCCAATTATTATTTCCCAACCGGGGGTTGAATGGAATCCTATACATAACTCGTTTAAAAAAAGAATAGAAAGTGCTTTTGTTGTGTCATTTAAGTTATATAAGAATTCTTGAACCCAGGAATTCAGAATAATAAGTTTTTCTTTACTTAGAATATAATAACCGCTTAAAATACCGAAACAGATTAGATTTGTGGAGAAGCACAAAATTGTATGGATACGATCCTCATTGTGCATCTTGATCCATTCGATCGTTTCTTTTTTGATTTCGATAGGAAACCGCTGTAGATGCGGTTCCGGGTATTCCTTTATCATTTCGTCCAAGAGGAGGAGTTCTTCGAATTCTATGAATTTTGCTAAAATACTCTTTTCTTGAGTATCATTGAAAAAAGTTTCGGATTTACTTGGATTCCACCAATAAATAACCCAAGATTCCAGACTTTTTTTAAATAAAAAAGAGATCCACCAGGGCAAAAATACTATAGATGTAAAATAGAGAATAGAGGTAAATGCTTTTTTTTTTTCATTTTTTCATCTGTGAATTTTTAATGAATCCACTTCATTCGTTAACTCTATACGATCTAAAGCATTGTATCAAACATAAGTTTTATTACAAGGCTTCAAACCTATAAATTTCGAATAGTATAAAAATAAACTAATATTATATTATAAAAATATAAAGAAAAAGAGAATCTCTTTTTTCTATAAATTTCTTTTTTATATATCTTTTTTGTCTAGATCTTTTTCCAAAATACTTTTTAGTCTACGAAATGAGTCCCGTTATTTAGATTTGTTTGGTACTCTTTCTCTTACTGAATTTAGGTAATTTACATACGCATAAAAAAAATTGTGGAATAAGGGCAAAAAGGGCTTTGTTTTCCAATATTTCCGTATATAGAATATTGAATATAAGTCCTTTTTGATTCATTCCGCTAAGAAAATTTTTGATTCTTCCGTTCATTTTAACGGAACCAAGATTTTGTAATTGGTATATCCAAGAAATCGGACAACTGATAGGCTCTTTCCTCAACTGTTTCGTAATCCTCAGTACGAAGCAAAGCAATGGACCCCATGCCTCTGACTTCCAGAAAAAGCATGAAGTGAGCAAAAATACCCCCATGAAGGTGGATTCTGACCGCCTTAATATCTTTCATAAAGAATGGGATTAACATACGACAATCTGGTCCAGTAAATCCCCAACGAAGAAAATACGCTATCCCAAATTTTGTTTTTGTATCAAATCGATCATAATCACTACCCCCATTCCAAAAATTTGTGCACTGTGAATAAAAGCTAACAAATCGACCAGTGATCCCATAGAAAAGCATGAGGACCCCTTGTGGGAAAGGGATAATTGCTGGAGACCTCAAAGGAGGTTCCCAATCCCTGAGTCTTTCCCCAACTAGGTAAAAACGCTTCCTAAACTTCCTGATAAGCCTTTTGACAATTTCAAATAATATTTCCAATATTAATATCCAGATCCAAAGGTTACATAAATAGCGGAGCTCCTCTTCGATTCGAGACTCCCGTAAAAATTTTAACCAGTTATGTCTATTTGTAGGTTTCCAGGTCATATTATACTACCTCTTATAGTAATAATTTTTATTGTATTTCAATTAAATGAAATTTGAAGTGACTGAGTCATCCCAATCAATTTGATTTTCTTTTTTTTCCAAAGTAACTTTTACCAACTCTCAATATTCTTATGTGAATCTTTAGGAGAAATTCCTTAGATCTAGACTTAGATCTAAAATACTAGTAGCTTTCCCAGAAAATCTCCTATTTACACACATATAGCCCCATGGGTTTTACATTTCGTTGAGGCATACGCCCCAATTTCAATTAATTTTCAATTAGCCGATTTACTGATATATCATATATACCTTTATAGATGATATTTGTCTTTGCACAAGAACCCTTTAACTTTCATTTATGTTTGATATGTTTGAAGAATGCCGCGTCTCTAAGTCTTGCAAAAAAGACATCAAATTTCCCCTATCAGATCTATCAGATTTCAAAAATCTTGTTTTTTTGAACATGAAGAAATAAAGAAATCATTCCAATTGCTGGAAAGAGTAAGCCTACTAAAGGTACAAAAATAGGCGGTAAGTTGTTAAGAATTGTCATACAATGGGCACCTCGATTCAATATTTGTACCTGTTATTTATTTTTATAAAAATCTTTTTTTTTACCTATTGTTGTTATATTCTATTGTTAGAAAGATAGCTTAGATTTGTTCTAATTCGTATATAATTATACTAAGTATATCTAAGTGAGTATATAGAATAAAGTGAATAAAGTGAAATCCATTGTTGATAGAGGGTTCCTATTTAGGAATTAGGAATATAGAAAGATAATGCAGATAATCTGTTTATCTGCATTATCTTTCTAGAATTTATTCTTATACCACCCCCAAAAAATCCATTTTCGGATTTTTCCTTTGATTCCGATAACTAAATACTTAATATTTAAGTCGAAAAATAAAAAAAAAATTAACGAATTTCAAACTTTATTATTAACTTAGGACTCCGCAGAATTTTGCATTCAAAGGACGAAAATTGTGTAGCTGTAATAACTCATCCAAAACGCCCTTTAACGGATTACGTGGTACTATTGGGTCCAATAAACCATTTTCAAAAATAACTTCGGCTGTTTGTGAACCTTCAGGTACTATTATTTTTAATAAATCTTCAATTACTCTTTTACCCGCAAATGCAATGTAAGCGTCGGGTTCACCAATAATGATATCCCCCAACATACCAAAACTTGCTGTCACCCCACCAGTCGTAGGAGATGTAAGGATTGATAGAAAAAATGAATTTGGATTCTTTTTATAATCATATAAAGCGCAAGATATTTTAGCCATTTGCATCAAGCTCAAACTTCCTTCCTGCATGCGGGCTCCTCCGGAAGCACACACTATAATAAGGGGTAAATATGTTTTGGTAGCATATTCGACTAGACGAGTGATTTTCTCGCCTACTACGGATCCCATACTACCCCCGATAAATTCAAAATCCATAACCCCAATTGCTACGGGAATGCCGTTTATGTGACCTGTACCTGTTTGAACAGCTTCGGGTAATTCTGTTTCGTCTTGACAAGAAAACATCTTTTCTATATAAGGTTTCTCCTCTACTTTTTCTTCCGGTTCTGCGTATTTTGCGAATATTTCGGCAAAAAATTGTTCTATTTCCGGGTCCAGTTCTTCGTTTTCCTCTTCTGGCTCTGGATCCGGCTCTGGATCCGGCTCTGGATCCGGATCCGAATCCAAATCCGCATAGAAATCCGAATACGGATTCTCATAGAAATCCGATTTCCATTTCTCGTCGTCCGATGAATCGTCGTCCCTGACCAATTGTTTTTCTTTGCACCATAAAGAAAACCAACTTTGCCAGTTCTTTGACGGGTCAAATCCTATTTCGTCGCTCCATATCTCATACCCGTCCTCTTCCCAGTCGCTGTCGTCCGATTCGTCGTCGTCCGATTCCTCGTCGTCCGATTCATCCTCGCCCGGGTTATCCTTTTTCGGATCCGGATCCTTATTTGGATCCGGAGCTTTATTTGGATCCTTATTTGGATCCTTATTTGGATCCTTATTTGGATCCTTATTTGGATCCGGAGCTTTATTTGGATCCTTATTTGGATCCTTATTTGGATCCTTATTTGGATCCTTATTTGGATCCGGAGCTTTATTTGGATCCGGAGCTTTATTTGGATCCGGAGCTTTTTCCTCGTCGCCCGATTCGTCGTCGTCCGAGTCATCCACCCATTCGAATTCTGCGAATTCGTCCAATTCGTCCAATTCCGAGTCGTCTTCCTGTTTTTTCTCTTCCTGTTTTTTCTCTTCCTGTTTTTTCTCTTCCTGTTTTTTAGCTTCGTTATTTGGATCCGTATTTGGGTCCGGAGCTTTATTTGGATCCGGATCCTTATTTGGATCCGTATTTGGGTCCGGAGCTTTATTTGGATCCGGATCCTTATTTGGATCCGTATTTGGGTCCGGAGCTTTATTTGGATCCGTATTTGGGTCCGGATCCTTATTTGGATCCGTATTTGGGTCCGGAGCTTTATTTGGATCCGGATCCTTATTTGGATCCGTATTTGGGTCCGGATCTTTTTCCTCGTCGTCTGATTCGTCGTCGTCCGACTCTGGATCCCAATCCCATCCAATGGGATCCATAACTGATATGGATCCCTCGTTTTCAGCGTTTTCGCCTATAGGATCCCAAGTGCCTGAATCAATCGAAAGTTCAATTCGAACTGAGCTATTCATTTTCAAATGACAACCGCAGTATTCGCAAATATTCATTCTGAACTTGAAATATCTCTTATAATTTACTCCGTAACACTCATCACATGGAACCCAAAAAGCGCTATAATCTATAATTTTCTTTTTCGGAGTGTCGCTTTCGCTTTCCTCGGGCTCGGGGCTTTCTCTTTCCTCGGGCTCGGGGCTTTCGCTCTTCATTTGAAGACAAAGAAAATCGTCAACGCTAATAGGGACAAAATTCTTCGGATAACCAAAATTCAAATAACGAACAAAAGCACTCTCTAGATCATTGTTGCTAATTTCAAAAAGTGTATTTTCAATATCCAAACTATCCCTATTACTGCAACAAGGGGTGCATAATAATAATATTTGTTTGTTGCAATTCAAATTCAAATTGTTCATTCTTTGTAGTCTCAAAAATATTTGTTTGGAACTGTTAAAATGAAAATTATTTAATACCATGGTTTAAAATTTCCATGCTATTTTTTTTTAAATTGATCGGATTATGAATTCGTATTAAGGTACATGCCTGTATCGATAGTCGATACACCGCCAAACGGATGGATGTGCCCTTATTTGATTCCAGATTTCTTTACCCGGAATCTGTATAACCGTACAGCGAATAGTACCAAACGCTGCATAGTTATTCAATTGCATATTTCAATACCTGTGAATATACTTGGAACGGATGATATTCCAAGTAGTTTGAACACCAATTAGAATTTGGTGTCAAAAACGACTTCAAGGCATTTAATCGAAATATACAAAATCATTATACCTGATATTTTTTCGTTTGTCAAGTCTTTTTCGTTTGTCAAGTCAAATAAAATTCTAAAAAGTGCATTTAATCGAGTGCCTTTGTTTGTTGTCTTTGATAGTCGAAAGATCAATTTGTTGTCAACAATGACTCTAACTAAGTTAATGCCTTTGATCCAAAAATATCATCTTTTCTTTGGTTGAAAAGTATCCTCATAAAAATCAAATTTTTGTCTTAATAATTAATAATACGGGTCTTTATAAATCCTTATAAAAATCAAATTTTTGTCTTAATAATAATAATTAATAATACGGGTCCTTATTCCATTTTATGCGCGGATTAGATAAGTTCAGTGGATTCGAGAAGTTCATAACAAAAAAATAAATAAAAATAATGGAAGAAATAAAGTCAAATTATTACGAAGAAGCCCTTTGAATGATGAATAAACCTGTATGGATTCGCGCATATAAAAAGAGGTTAACCTCCCATTGCGTATTGATGCTTATCGGGTATAGAATAGATCTGCTTCTCTTTGTTCCTACAAATGGAATTGGAACGTTATGACTAAAATACTAAACGGAATAGAAAAAGGATTAATCCATTATTCGGGATAATTCACTGAACAAAGGGAGATCCATAACATCGTTTTTTCTAGTGTAATAAAGTTACATAGTGTTTATTTTTCGTTAATATTAATAATTATTAGTACGTTAATATTTTAATATTAATAATTAATTAAGGGGTATTTCCATGGGTTTGCCTTGGTATCGTGTTCATACCGTTGTATTGAATGATCCCGGTCGTTTGCTATCTGTCCATATAATGCATACAGCTTTGGTTGCCGGCTGGGCCGGTTCGATGGCTCTATATGAATTAGCAGTTTTTGATCCCTCTGACCCAGTTCTGGATCCAATGTGGAGACAAGGTATGTTCGTAATACCCTTCATGACTCGGTTAGGAATAACCAATTCGTGGGGTGGTTGGAGTATCACAGGAGGAACTATAACGAATCCGGGTATTTGGAGTTATGAGGGTGTGGCTGGGGCACATATTGTCTTTTCTGGCTTGTGCTTCTTGGCAGCTATCTGGCATTGGGTGTTTTGGGATCTAGAAATATTTTGTGATGAGCGTACAGGAAAACCTTCTTTAGATTTGCCTAAGATCTTTGGAATTCATTTATTTCTCTCAGGAGTGGCTTGTTTTGGGTTTGGCGCTTTTCATGTAACGGGATTGTATGGTCCTGGAATATGGGTGTCCGATCCTTATGGACTAACTGGAAAGGTACAATCTGTAAATCCGGCGTGGGGTGTGGAAGGTTTTGATCCCTTTGTTCCGGGAGGAATAGCCTCTCACCATATTGCAGCGGGGACTCTGGGCATATTGGCCGGCTTATTCCATCTTAGTGTCCGTCCGCCCCAACGTCTATACAAGGGATTACGTATGGGAAATATTGAAACCGTGCTTTCCAGTAGTATCGCGGCTGTCTTTTTTGCAGCTTTTGTTGTTGCTGGAACTATGTGGTATGGTTCAGCAACTACCCCGATTGAATTATTTGGTCCCACTCGTTATCAATGGGATCAAGGATACTTCCAGCAAGAAATATATCGAAGAGCTGGTGCTGGGATAGCCGAAAATAAAAGTTTATCCGACGCTTGGTCTAAAATTCCTGAAAAATTAGCCTTTTATGATTACATTGGAAATAATCCGGCAAAGGGTGGATTGTTCAGAGCGGGCTCAATGGACAGCGGGGATGGAATAGCTGTTGGGTGGTTAGGACATCCTATCTTTAGAGATAAAGAAGGACGTGAACTTTTTATACGTCGTATGCCTACTTTTTTTGAGACATTTCCAGTTGTTTTGATAGACGAAGACGGAATTGTTAGAGCCGATGTTCCTTTTCGAAGGGCAGAATCCAAGTATAGTGTCGAACAAGTAGGTGTAACTGTTGAGTTTTACGGTGGCGAACTAAATGGAGTCAGTTATAGTGATCCTACTACTGTGAAAAAATATGCTAGACGCGCTCAATTAGGTGAAATTTTTGAATTAGATCGTGCTACTCTAAAATCCGACGGTGTTTTTCGTAGCAGTCCCAGGGGTTGGTTTACTTTTGGACATGCTTCGTTTGCTCTGCTTTTTTTCTTCGGACATATTTGGCATGGCGCTCGAACCTTGTTCAGAGATGTTTTTGCTGGTATTGATCCAGATTTAGACGCTCAAGTGGAATTTGGAGCATTCCAAAAACTTGGGGATCCAACTACAAGAAGACAAGCAGTTTGATATAGCATTGATCTCGTACTTTTCGTTTCTATTTTTGTAATTTGACAATTTGACATAGGGTATCGGGGATACCTTGATTTGACTTGCCACTTTTCTTCGACTTTTGCTCTTTTTTTTTATTCGGGGGACAATCCCAACTAAACAGGTATGGAAGCTATAATTGTAAACCACGATCGAATCTATGGAAGCATTGGTTTATACATTCCTTTTAGTCTCGACTCTAGGAATCATTTTTTTCGCTATCTTTTTTCGAGAACCCCCTAAAGTTCCAACTAAAAAGATAAAATGATTTTTTATTATCTTAATTGAAGTAAAGAATTGAAGTCAGGAGCCCCCCAATATTGGGGGGCTCTCTACTTCAACTAGTCCCCGTGTTCCTCGAATGGATCTCTTAGTTGTTGGGAGGGTTGCCCAAAAGCAGTATATAAGGCATACCCGGTAAAACTTACAAGTAAACCAGATATAGAGATGGCGACTAGTGTTGCTGTTTCCATTATTAATTATTATAGAATTTTCTGAATTTTAAGACCACAATGGATCTATGATAAGATCATTTATTTACAACGGAATGGTATACAAAGTCAACAAATCTTAATTAATACAAAATAGGATTTATGGCTACACAAAGTGTAGAGGGTAGTTCTAGATCTGGTCCAAGACGAACAATTGTAGGAAATTTATTGAAACCGTTGAATTCTGAATATGGTAAAGTAGCTCCTGGATGGGGAACAACTCCTTTGATGGGGGTCGCAATGGCTCTATTTGCGATATTCCTATCTATTATTTTGGAGATTTATAATTCTTCCGTTTTACTGGATGGGATTTCAATGAATTAGATTTACAAGAATCACTAAGTCCCATCTTTTGAATATTTCATTTTAATACTTAATACAAAGTGCTTAATACAAAGTGAAGCGTTTTGGTCTCGGTTTTTTTAGCCTAATCCTATTGTATTTTTCTATTATATTTGGGTAGTTTGATCGTGGAATCTCTTTCTTTTTTGGTATTTCTGGAATATGAGTGTGCGACTTGTTATAATGGATCCTATTAATAGTGCAGAAAATGAGTCTGTCATCTTGATAAAGATGTTTTTTTATCTCGTCAGATATTTATTCTAGTATCTGGAGCACGGAATATATGAAATGGATTACGAAGTATTAGAACTATGATTCATACTTAATATTCAGATCCCGCGGCCAAACTACAAAAAATTTCAAAAAATTCGAAAGTCTAAATGAAAAGATTTTTTAAACTCTTTGTGTATACTTAATCTTATTTTGATAAAAATCAAAAGACAACTCTCTCTTTGGATTTTTCGTCATTATATTTATTCATTCCATAAGTGATGATACGACGATTCTTGCTCGGGGAATCTTTGTACTAACTTTAAAGGTTTTTTTGAATCACCGTGGTTCTAGTATGAATCTGAGGTTTCCGATTGATTTATAGAATCTTAACAAGAAAATTACTATCAATCAATAAAAAAAATAAAGAAAATACCGGTAAGGCTGCATTACATAAACAAAAAATACTCAATCAAAGAAAAAATAGGTAAAAAGAAGATTCAAGAGGCCCGTAAGGATCAACACCAAGAAATGAATGAGCCGACTTGACATTTTAACATTATAACCACAAAGAAGAGTTT